CCAATAATAAAGAGCCTCGAGTCAATAGAGACTGAGGAGATTGACTTGGGAACGAACTTGAATTGAGGAGCTCCATTGCAGAGTTCAGGCCTAGCCATTAATGGAGAAGCTATGGGAACGACGGAACCTGTGACTGCAGAAGATTCTATTGAAAACGAATCCTAATGATTCATTGGGTGGGATGGCGGAACCAACCAGGAACCAATTGATTTATTCTGAGAGGCCATGGGTTGACCCTACGAATGAAACAAATATTGAAAGAGTAAATATTCGCCCGCGAAACCCTTATTGAATTGCAAAATTTTGGCCGATTCGGTAAAGGTCAAGGATTCGTTATAAAAAGAAAGCAAAGGCATTATCTTCTATATATAGAAATATACGTCTAGCTATATATACAAGATATACAGATTCCTACGTGACAGATTCAATATCAATAAATCCCATGATTTAGTGTATTATTCAATAAATACATGTGTATCTGTAATATTATTGAATCGTTTCATTCGCGAGGAGCTGGATGAGAAGAAACTCTCATGTCCGGTTCTGTAGTAGAGATGAGGTTGAGAAACAACCATCAACTATAACCCCAAAAGAACCAGATTCCGTAAACAACATAGAGGAAGAATGAAGGGAATATCTTATCGAGGCAATCATATTTGTTTCGGTAGATATGCTCTTCAGGCACTTGAACCCGCTTGGATCACATCTAGACAAATAGAAGCGGGGCGACGAGCAATGACACGATATGCGCGCCGTGGTGGAAAAATATGGGTCCGTATATTTCCCGACAAACCCGTTACAGTAAGACCTACGGAAACCCGTATGGGTTCGGGGAAGGGATCTCCCGAATATTGGGTATCTGTTGTTAAGCCGGGTCGAATACTTTATGAAATGGGCGGAGTATCGGAAACTGTAGCCAGAGCAGCTATTAAAATAGCTGCGTGCAAAATGCCTATACGAACGCAATTCATTATTTCAGGATAGGGATGTGGAACCAAAGGGGTATTTATGATGAAAAAAACAATCGCGGATTTCTTTATTTCTGGACAGACAATATTTCTTTCTTTTTTCCTTCGACCTTTGCATTGAAAGAACAGATTAAAAAAAAAAAATGATATGATTCAACCTCAGACCCATTTGAATGTAGCGGACAACAGCGGGGCTCGAGAATTGATGTGTATTCGAATCATAGGAGCTAGTAATCGCCGGTATGCTCATATTGGTGACGTTATTGTTGCTGTAATAAAAGAAGCAGTGCCCAATATGCCTCTCGAAAGATCAGAAGTGATCAGAGCTGTAATTGTACGTACATGTAAAGAACTCAGACGTGACAACGGTATGATAATACGATATGATGACAATGCAGCAGTTGTCATTGATCAAGAAGGAAATCCAAAAGGAACTCGGGTTTTTGGAGCGATCGCTCGAGAATTGAGACAGTTGAATTTCACTAAAATAGTCTCATTAGCTCCTGAGGTATTATAAATACTAGTAGATGAGACCATGATATAGTAGGGTATCTGAAATGGATCAATTAGTAGATTGTGTTTCACGCATATACTTTTAATAATTCATAAATAAAGAATCAAAAATTCACATAAAAAAAAACGGAACATGTTGATTATATCAAAATTAGGAGGCACCAATAATTATAGTTCGTCATGGGTAGGGACACTATTGCCGATATATTAACTTCTATAAGAAATGCCGACATGGATAAAAAAGGAACGGTTCGAATAGCATCTACTAATATGACCGAAAGCGTTGTTAAAATACTTCTACGAGAAGGTTTTATTGAAAACGTTAGGAAACATCGGGAAAACAACAAATATTTCTTGGTTTCAACCCTGCGACATAGAAGAAATAGGAAAGGAACATATAGAAATATTTTAAAGCGTATCAGCCGACCCGGTCTACGAATCTATTCCAACTATCAACGAATTCCTAGGATTTTAGGTGGAATGGGGATTGTAATTCTTTCTACTTCTAGAGGTATAATGACAGATCGAGAAGCTCGACTAGAAGGAATTGGAGGAGAAGTTTTGTGTTATATATGGTGATCCTTCTGGTATCCGAAGTTGATCCGTAACTTCCTATTTGTGAAAAAGGAGAGGAAAGACGGGTTGTTTAATATCACTCCTCCTCCATTAGTTGATACTTCAAGGGGGTTACCTGGAATGAAAGAACAAAAATTGATTCATGAAGGTTTAATTACTGAATCACTTCCCAATGGTATGTTCCGGGTTCGTTTAGATAATGAAGATCTGATTCTAGGTTATGTTTCGGGGAGGATCCGACGAAGTTTTATACGGATACTACCAGGAGATAGAGTAAAAATCGAAGTAAGTCGTTATGATTCAACCAGGGGACGTATAATTTATAGACTTCGCAACAAAGATTCAAACGATTAGGTGTAGGTGGCTTTTTAAACATCCCTTTCGTGGGAATACAATTCGAGGGTCAAAATTTCAAGAGACTTATTTTCTTCCAAGGAGTAGAT